GATGCCTGATATTTAAAAGGATTACTTTGATAGAGTAAATTATGTGAAAATTTCACTCTTATATTTAATGGAATTAAACCAATTCTAGAAATATCAAAAATTCCTGTACCTCATATACTAAAATATAAAAAGGTAAGCTAAAAAAAAGCTATTAGGTTCATACCCTATTTATAAAGGTCTAATCCTTTTCTTTTTAATTTTTTATAAAATTTTGTTTTACTTTTCCCTGATAATTGGAACTATCATTACTATTTCATCTAGAACTTGAATTGGAATATGAATAGGCTTAGAAATCAATTTATTATCTATTATCCCCCTGATAAATAATAAAAATATATTATCTACAGAAGCCTCAATAAAATATTTCATTACCCAAGCTCTTGCTTCAACAATAATTATTTTCAGAATCATTATAATATCAATAAATTCAGACCCCCAATGAATAATTGATAGAAATGTGAAATTAATTATAAATTCCGCTTTAATTACCAAAATAGGAGCAGCTCCATTCCATTTTTGATTCCCTGAGGTAATAGAAGGATCGTCATGAAATATTTGTTTTATGCTATTAACATGACAAAAAATTGCCCCAATAATCATAATTATATACAATATCTCAAAATTAAAATTTTTCATAGTAATCATTATTTTCAGAATATTAATTGGAGGAATTCAAGGATTAAACCAAATTAGAATACGAAAAATTATAGCTTATTCTTCAATTAATCATATCGGATGAATAATTAGAACCATATTTTTTATAGAAACAATTTGAATTTTATATTTCATCGTATATTCAATTATTTCAATTAATATCATTGCAATATTAAGAATAATGAATATTTTTTATACTAAACAATTAATTTTACTCAGAAACAATAACCTATGATTTAAATTATTATTCATTTTTAATTTTTTATCTTTAGGAGGACTCCCCCCCTTCCTAGGATTTATGCCAAAATGAATTACAATTCAATACTTAACTATAGAAAATCACCTAATATTGAGATTAATTATAGTAGTGATAACTTTAATAACTTTGTATTATTACATCCGATTGACTTTCTCAACCTTGATTTTCAACTCCAACGAATTGAATTTTCAAATTCTCAAAATTGAAAATAATTTTATAATCTACCTAATCAATTCAATTACAATTTTAGGGCTAATTTTTAGAACTATAACATTCAATTTCCTTTAAATTAACTTAAATATCTAAGGATTTAAGTTAAAATAAACCCGTAGCCTTCAAAGCTACTAATAAAGCCTGCTTTAAGCCTTAGAGTTTCCTCACTTTCAAGTTTGCAGGTTGAAATCATAAAATTTGATTATAAGACTTAATTAATCTTTAGCTATTAAAGATTAAACTTTGGTAAAAGAATATTAATTCATAAATAAATTTACAATTTATCGCTTAATTTCAGCCATTTTACCGAATAAGTGATTATTTTCAACAAACCATAAAGATATTGGTACATTGTACTTTATCTTTGGGGCTTGAGCAGGAATGGTAGGAACATCACTAAGACTATTAATTCGAACTGAGCTAGCCAACCCCGGATCACTAATTGGGGATGACCAAATCTATAATGTAATCGTCACTGCTCATGCATTTGTAATAATTTTCTTTATAGTTATACCTATTGTAATTGGAGGATTTGGAAATTGATTAGTTCCTCTTATACTAGGAGCTCCTGATATAGCATTTCCTCGAATGAACAATATAAGATTTTGACTTTTACCTCCTTCTCTTTCCCTTCTTCTTGCAAGAAGAATAGTAGAAAGAGGGGCCGGAACAGGTTGAACTGTATACCCACCTCTATCCTCCAACATTGCCCATGGTGGAGCTTCTGTTGATTTAGCCATCTTTAGTTTGCACTTAGCAGGAATTTCATCAATTTTAGGAGCTGTAAATTTTATTACTACGATTATTAATATACGATCCCCAGGTATATTGTATGAACGAATGCCACTATTTGTTTGATCAGTAGGAATTACAGCTTTATTACTTCTTCTTTCTCTTCCTGTTTTAGCAGGAGCTATTACTATATTGCTTACGGATCGAAATTTAAATACATCTTTCTTTGATCCAGCAGGAGGTGGAGATCCAATCTTATATCAACATTTATTTTGATTTTTTGGTCATCCAGAAGTTTATATTTTAATTTTACCAGGATTTGGAATAATTTCTCATATCATTAGGCAAGCCAGAGGAAAAAAGGAAACTTTTGGAACTCTAGGTATAATTTATGCAATAATAGCAATTGGGTTACTAGGATTTGTAGTATGGGCCCATCATATATTTACTGTAGGTATAGATGTAGATACCCGAGCTTATTTTACATCAGCAACAATAATTATTGCTGTACCAACTGGAATTAAAATTTTCAGATGATTAGCCACTTTACATGGAATCCAACTAAACTTTAACCCACCTACTCTATGAGCTCTAGGATTTGTATTTTTATTTACTATTGGAGGATTAACTGGAGTTATCCTAGCTAATTCTTCTATTGATATTATTTTACATGATACTTATTATGTAGTAGCTCATTTTCATTATGTTCTGTCAATAGGAGCTGTATTTGCAATTATGGCAGGATTAGTTCAATGATTCCCCTTATTTACAGGACTTAGACTAAATGAAAAATTATTGAAAATTCAATTTTTTTCAATATTCATTGGAGTAAATTTAACCTTTTTTCCTCAGCATTTTCTTGGATTAGCCGGAATACCTCGACGATACTCTGATTATCCTGATGCCTATACAACCTGAAATGTAATTTCATCAATTGGATCTTTAATTTCAACTATAAGTATTTTACTTTTATTATTTATTATTTGAGAAAGGTTTTCCTCATCTCGTATAATTTTATCAACTAAAAATTTTTCTACTTCAATTGAATGATATCAATCCTATCCCCCCTCTGAACACAGATATAATGAACTACCTATGCTATCAAGCTTCTAATATGGCAGATTAGTGCAATGGATTTAAACCCCATATATAAAGTTACACTTTTTTTAGAAAATGGCAACATGAAAATCAATTTTATCACAAGATAGAGCCTCCCCTTTAATAGAACAACTTTTATTTTTTCATGATTATTCTTTAATAATTCTTTTAATAATTACTACAATAATTAGCTATTTAATATTTAAAACTTTAACGAATAACCACAATTACCGGTATCTTCTTGAAGGACAAGAAATTGAAATAATTTGAACTTTCATTCCTACAATTATTTTAATCTTTATTGCTCTCCCTTCACTTCGATTACTCTATCTTTTAGAAGAAATTTGTAATCCTTTAGTTTCTATGAAAACTATTGGCCATCAATGGTACTGATCATATGAATATTCAGATTTTAATCAAATCGAATTTGATTCATATATAGCTTCTATAAATGATTTACCTAATAATGGATTTCGATTATTAGACGTAGATAATCGAATTGCTATTCCCTATAATTCTCAAATTCGACTTATAGTAACAGCAGCTGACGTTCTTCACTCATGAACTATCCCTTCCTTAAGAGTAAAAATTGATGCTACTCCTGGACGATTAAACCAAGTATCATTTTTTTTAAATCGAGCTGGAATTTTTTTTGGGCAATGTTCAGAAATCTGCGGAGCAAATCATAGGTTTATGCCTATTGTAATAGAAAGAATTTCACCAAATTATTTTATTAAATGAATTACTAAAATAATATCATTAGATGGCTGAAAGTAAGCAATGGTCTCTTAAACCATTTTATAGTAATTAACATCTACTTTTAATGAAAAATTTAGTTAAGTTATAACATTAGTTTGTCAAACTAAAATAATTAGTTTCTAATAATTTTTGATTCCTCAAATAGCCCCTCTAAGTTGACTCTCTTTATTTATTATATTTATTGTAATTTACTTAATATTTAATACATTAAATTATTTTTCATTTAATTATATACCTAAAACATTTTTAATTAATAAGAAAATAAAAAAAAATTCTTGAAAATGATAATAAACTTATTCTCATCTTTTGACCCATCAACAAGATTCAATTTATCCTTAAATTGAATAAGAACTTTCTTAGGATTATTATTAGTACCCTCAATATTTTGATTAATTCCCTCACGATGAAATTATTTATGAATTAAAATCAATTTAACTCTTTACAAGGAATTTAAAATTCTTAATAATATTAAAGGAAGAACTTTAATGTTTATCTCACTATTTAGATTAATTATATTTAATAATTTTTTAGGGCTATTTCCTTATATTTTTACTAGATCAAGCCACCTAATTATAACATTAGGGTTAGCTTTACCTTTATGAATTAGATTCATATTTTATGGCTGAATTAATAATATAACTCATATATTTGCTCATTTAGTCCCCCAAGGAACCCCCCCTATTCTTATACCATTTATAGTATGTATTGAAACAATTAGAAATATAATTCGACCAGGGACTTTAGCTGTTCGATTAATAGCAAATATAATAGCAGGCCACTTATTAATGACTCTTCTAGGAAATACAGGACCTATACTATCAATAATAATAATTAATTTATTAATTATTGCTCAAATTATACTTATAATTCTTGAAACAGCTGTATCTATTATTCAAGCTTATGTTTTTACTGTTTTAAGAACATTATACTCTAGAGAAGTAAACTAATGCATAGACATAAAAATCATCCATTCCATTTAGTTGAAATTAGCCCTTGACCAATTTTAGGAGCTTTTGGGGCTATAATTACTATAATAGGATTAATTAAATGATTTCATTTTTTTAGTACTAATCTTTTTTTCTTAGGAATAATTATTTTATTATTAGTTATATACCAATGATGACGAGATGTCACTCGAGAAGGAACATTCCAAGGATTACATACATACCAAGTTACAATAGGATTACGATGAGGAATAATTTTATTTATTACTTCTGAAATTTTTTTTTTCCTTTCATTTTTTTGAAGATTTTTTCATAATAGATTATCACCTAATATCGAATTAGGAATAAATTGACCTCCTCAAGGAATTGAGCCATTTAATCCCATCCAAATCCCACTATTAAATACTTTAATTTTATTAACATCAGGATTAACTGTAACATGAGCTCACCATAGATTAATGGAAAATGACATAAATCAAATAACACATAGATTAACTCTTACTGTTTTATTAGGAATTTATTTTTCAATTCTTCAGGGTTATGAGTATATAGAAGCACCATTTACTATTGCAGATACAACCTATGGATCTAGATTCTTTATAGCTACTGGATTCCATGGAATCCATGTTATTATTGGGACAACATTTTTATTAATTTGTTTAATTCGACATTTAAATAATCATTTTTCTTCTATCCATCATTTTGGGTTTGAAGCCGCAGCTTGATATTGACATTTCGTCGATGTAGTATGATTATTTTTATATATCTCTATTTACTGATGAGGTAGATACTTATATAGTATAACTATTATTCTTAACTTCCAATTAAGAGATCTAAATTTTAGTATAAGTAATTTATATAATTTTATATTCAAGAATAATTATTTTTATAATTTCTTTAATTATAATAATTCTAGCATCTTTAATTTCTAAAAAAACCTTTATAGATCGAGAAAAAAGAAGACCTTTTGAATGCGGATTTGACCCTAAATCACCTACTCGTCTTCCTTTCTCCCTACAATTTTTTTTAATTGCCATTATTTTCTTAATTTTTGATGTAGAAATCACTCTTTTAGTCCCATTAATTTTAACTATAAAAACTGTTAATTTCTTAAGATTTTTAAAAATTACATACTTTTTTTTAGTAGTCTTATTAATTGGACTATACCATGAATGAAATCAGGGGGCCCTTAACTGAGCTCATTAGGGTAATAGTTAAATATAACATTTAATTTGCATTTAAAAAGTGTCCTTAGACTTACCTTAAATAAGAAACAAACTATTGTATTTAGTTTCGACCTAAAATTTTGATGTAATCATCCTTATTTTTAATTGAAACCAAAATAGAGGTAAATCACTGTTAATGATTTAAATGAGAATGTCTCCAATTAAAGAAATATGTAATTACAATGATAAGCTTCTAACTTAATCTTTTAGCGATGAAAATTCGTTAATATTTCTATTTATATAGTTTAAATAAAACATTACATTTTCATTGTAAAAATAAATTTTATTTTATAAATATTCAAAAATCTCTGATTTCCTTAATATCTTCAATATTATGCTCTATTATAAGCTATTTGAATACATAAATACAAATAAATAAATAATTCATAAAACTAGTATAATTAAATAAAGCTTTAAGTTATTTTTAGATAAAAATTGAATTAACCCAGAAGACTTTTTTAAATTATAGTATAAATTCTGTCTTCCTAAATATTCTGATCAACCTTGATCTAAATTTTTATAGATATATTTTCCTAAATATATAGGATAAAAAGATACCCCTAAAGTAGATAAAACTGGTATATTTCATATAGAAGAAAAAAATAAACTAATTTTTAAATTAGTTAAAGTATTTAAAGAATAGCTTAAATTAAATTGAGATAGTTCATATCCTAATCAACCACCAATTAAAGAAACAATTAATGCCATTATTTTTATATAATAAGGCAAACATACAAAATAAGGAGTAGGAAAGATTAACCATATTAAAATTCTTCCCCCTATAATTACTAAAAAAATTAATCCTATTATACCCCCTAATATCATTATTCTCGTATCATTTAATGTATTTAATGAAAAATAATTAAAACTTCCTATAATAGTATAATAAATCAATCGAATGGTATAACTAACAGTTAGACCAGTTGAAATAAAAAAAATTAAATAAATATAAATATTTAAATAATTTATTGATATGATTTCTAAAATTAAGTCCTTTGAATAAAATCCAGATATAAAAGGTAACCCACATAAAGATAAATTTGAAATATTAAAAATACAACAAGTTAATGGTATATGAATAACAAGTCCTCCTATATAACGAATATCTTGACAATCCCCTAAATTATGAATAATACATCCTGCACATATAAATAAAGTTGCTTTAAATAAAGCATGAGTTAATAAATGGAAAAAAGCTAAATTAAACTCCCCTAAAGCTAAAATTCTCATTATCAACCCTAATTGACTTAAAGTTGATAAGGCAATAATTTTTTTTAAATCAAATTCAAAATTAGCCCCTAATCCAGCCATAAATATAGTTAATGTTCCTAAAAATAATATTAATATTATTACATTATAATCTAAACAATTACTAAAACGAATTAATAAATAAACCCCAGCTGTAACTAATGTAGATGAATGAACTAAAGATGAAACAGGTGTAGGAGCTGCTATTGCTGCAGGTAGTCAAGAAGAAAAAGGAATCTGAGCTCTTTTTGTAAAAGCAGCTAATAAAATTAAATAAGAAATAATTTTTATTCTAAAGTCTAATTTTATAAAATCCATATAATAAATATAATTCCATCTCCCGTAATTTAATATTCAAGCAATAACCATTAATAAAGCAACATCCCCAATTCGATTAGTCAAAGCTGTTAATATCCCCGCATTATAAGATTTCACATTTTGATAATAAATAACTAAACAATAAGAAACTAATCCTAACCCATCTCAACCTAATAAAATTCTAATTATATTAGGACTGATAATTAATAATATTATAGATAAGACAAATATTGAAACTAATATAATAAAACGATTTAAATTAATATCGCCTAATATATAATCTTTTCTATAAATTACTACTATAGAAGAAATAAATAAAACAAATCTTATAAATAATAAGGATATTCAATCTAATAAAATTGTTATTAAAATTGACCTAGAATTAATTGTTAATAAATTAAATTCTAAAATAACTATAAAATCTATAACTATAAAATATAAACTTAATATAAACAAAACACATCTAAAAAATAAAAAAAATCCAAAATAAATGACACAAATAGATAAAATTATCTAAAATAGACTATCTATATCCCTGACTTCACAAATCAATATTTTTATTAAACTATTTAAATAAATTCATAAAATTAAATTTTCACCCTTTAAAATTAATAAATTTAAAGGCAATCAATGTAATAATAAAAGTAAATTTTCACGAACTGAACCTATAGAAAATGAATAAATACCAGAATAAACTTTTCCATGTTGTCTATAAGAATATAAATATAATGAATAAACAGCTCTAAAAAAAGAAATTAATCTTAATAATAATATTCTCAAATATCTTCAACCAACTAATCTATTAATTAATATAATTTCCCCTATTAAATTTAAAGAAGGGGGAGCAGCTATATTAGAAGAAATTAATAAAAATCACCATAAAGTTATTCTTGGTAATAAGTTTAATATCCCCTTATTTAAAAATAACCTTCGACTATGAATTCGCTCATAAGAAATATTTGCTAAACAAAATAATCCAGATGAACATAAGCCATGAGCAATTATTATCACTAAAGCTCCACATAACCCTCAATAATTTAATGTTATAATCCCCCCTAAAACTAACCCTATATGAGCTACTGATGAATATGCAATTAATGACTTAATATCAATTTGACGTAAACAAATTATTGAAACATAAAACCCACCAAATAACCTAATTACAATAAAAATATAATTAATTTTTATTCCCACTAATAAAAATAAACCTATTATTCGTATTATTCCATAACCCCCTAATTTTAATATAATGCCCGCTAAAATTATTGAACCTGAAACAGGAGCTTCTACATGAGCTTTAGGTAACCACAAATGAACAAAAAATATTGGTATCTTTACTAAAAATACTATATTCATACACAAATAAATTAAAACCCTATCAATTGATAAATTTATTAAAAAAAAATTTAATGAATAATTAATATTTATATAATAAAATAAAGAAATCATTATAGGTAAAGAAGCAAATATAGTATAAAATAATAAATAAGATCCTGCTTGAATACGTTCAGGCTGATACCCTCAACCAAGGATCAAAATTAATGTGGGAATTAATCTTATTTCAAAAAATAAATAAAAAATAAACAAATTTATTGATCTAAAAGTAAGAAATAAAGAAATTAATAAAATAATCATTATTAATATAAATAAATTATAATAATTATTATTTATACATAATTTATATCTAGCTATTAATATCAATGAACAAATTCAAATTCTTAATAAAACTATACAATATCTTAATAAGTCACAACCAAAAAAAAATCTAATATTATAAACTATATAATTAAATCTAAATCTTGTAATAAATATAAAAAACAATAAAAAATAAACTAATTGACTCAATCAAAAATTTTTTAAAAATCTTAAAGGAATTATAAACATTATTATAAATAAAAATTTTATCATAATAAATTAAATCTTTTAAAATAATCATTTCCATGAGATCGGATTATTATTACTAAAATAGATAGCCCTAATGCCCCCTCGCAAACTCTTATAGTTAAAAAAATTATTCTAAAATAAAACTCAAAACTAAAAAATGATAAATAAATAAACAAATTAAAATATAAAGATAAAACAATAAACTCTAATCTTAATAATATAGATAAAAAATGTTTACGTTTCAAACAAAAAACAATCAAACCAAAAAAATATATTAATGAAGAAAAAAAAATAAAAATTTTTAACATTAGTTTTAATAATTTAATAAAAATATTGGTCTTGTAAATCAAAAATAAGATTTTCTTTTAAAACTTCAAAGGAAGAAATTCTTCTATCATTAATCTCCAAAATTAATATCTTTATTAAACTATCCTTTGTATTACTATTTTAATAATAATATCAATAATAATATCAATAATATTTTTATTTATAAAACACCCTCTATCAATAGGATTTATTCTATTATTACAAACAATTACAATCACTATAATTACCGGATTAATTAGATTTAATTTTTGATTCTCATACATTTTATTTTTAATTATAATTGGAGGTATACTAGTTTTATTTATTTATATAACAAGAATTGCTTCAAATGAATATTTTAAATATTCTAACTCATTATTATTAATAATAATTATTACAATAATAACAACAATTTATTTATATTTTACATATGATAAAATAATTATAAATTATCTAAATATAAACCAAGACTTTCTAAATAATTATAATTTTTATTTATCAATAAGAAAATTCATTAATTACCCCTCTAATTTGATTATATTTTTAATAATTATCTATTTATTTATCACTTTAATTGCAGTTGTAAAAATCTGTAAAATTAATATAGGACCTTTACGACAAAGATTTTAATGAAAATACCGTTACGTTTACAATCACCAGTATTAAAAATTATTAATAACAGCCTAATTGATCTCCCATCTCCATCAAATATTTCAGCTTGATGAAACTTTGGATCTCTATTAGGATTATGTTTATCTATCCAAATTATTACTGGATTATTTTTAGCCATACATTACACAGCTAATATTGATATAGCTTTTAATAGAGTTACTCATATTTGTCGTGATGTAAATTACGGATGATTAATTCGAACCTTACATGCAAATGGGGCTTCTTTTTTTTTTATCTGTCTTTATTTACATATCGGACGAGGAATTTACTATAGATCTTATAATTTAATATTAACATGAACTGTGGGAGTTTTAATTCTATTTGCTACTATAGCAACAGCATTCTTAGGGTATGTACTTCCATGAGGACAAATATCATTTTGAGGGGCCACTGTTATTACTAATTTATTATCAGCTATTCCATACCTTGGATCAACTATTGTCCAATGACTTTGAGGGGGATTCGCAGTAGATAACGCAACTTTAACTCGATTTTTTACTTTTCACTTTATCTTACCTTTTATTGTTCTAGCTTTAGTAATAATCCACTTATTATTTTTACATCAAACAGGATCCAATAACCCTTTAGGGGCCAATAGAAATATTGATAAAATTCCATTTTACCCTTATTTTGCAATTAAAGACTTATTTGGATATATAATTATATTAATAATTTTATTAATTTTAAATCTATCTAACCCATATATACTAGGAGATCCAGATAATTTTACTCCTGCTAATCCTCTAGTAACCCCAATTCATATTCAACCAGAATGATATTTTTTATTCGCTTATGCTATTCTCCGATCAATTCCCAATAAATTAGGTGGAGTAATTGCTTTAGTAATATCAATTGCTATTTTATTTATTATACCATTTACCAATAAAAAAATAATATCTAGAAATCAATTTTATCCTATTAATAAATTACTATTTTGATCTATATTATCAATAATTATTCTTTTAACTTGAATTGGAGCTCGACCTGTGGAAGATCCTTATATTATAACAGGACAAATCCTAACAATTTTATATTTTATATATTATATTATTAATCCAATAATAGCAAATTTATGAGATTATATTATTTTTAAAAATTAGTTAATGAACTTGGTATAAGTATATGTTTTGAAAGCATAATAAAGAATGAATCTTCTATTAACTTATACTAATTTTAATTAACTAAAAAATTAGAGTAAAAATAAGTATTTTTACTCTAATATAAAAAAATAAATAATTTAAAGAAACTGGGAGAAATCTTTTTCAAGCTAAATATATTAATTTATCATAACGAAACCGAGGAAGAGTTCCTCGAACTCAAATTCAAAAAAAAGAAAACACCCCTAATTTAACAAAAAATAATCAAGAATATAAATTTCCCCCTATAAATATAAAAACACATAATATTCTTATAAATAAGATTCTAGAATACTCAGCTAAAAAAATCAAAGCAAATCCCCCTCTTCTATACTCAACATTAAACCCAGAAACTAACTCTGATTCCCCTTCAGCAAAATCAAATGGAGTACGATTAGTTTCAGCTAATCTAGAAACCAATCAAACTAAACTTAACGGAAATATAAAAAAAACTAATCATATAAATTTTTGATAGATTATAAAATCTAATAAATTTAATCTTAAAATTAAAAATAAAAAAGATAATAAAATCAAAAATAATCTAACTTCATAAGAAATTGTCTGGGCAACAGCCCGTAACCCCCCCAATAAAGAATAATTAGAATTAGATGATCAACCTGAAATTATAATAGTATAAACTCTTAATCTTGAACAAACTAAAAAAAATAAAATTCTTAAATTAAAATTAAATAAAATTGTAATAAAAGGTATACATATTCATAACAATAAAGATAAAAATAAATTAAAAATAGGAGAAAAATAATAAATATTAAAATTAGATATAATTGGATATATTCTTTCCTTAGAAAATAATTTAATTGCATCACTAAAAGGTTGCAAAATTCCTATATACCCTACTTTATTTGGACCCTTACGAATTTGAATATAGCCTAAAACTTTACGTTCTAATAATGTCAAAAAAGCTACCCCAATTAATACTCCAACTAATAAAATTAATATTCTAATAAAAATTATTAATAAATCAAAAAAATACAAGTATTACCTGTATAAAATACATTTTTAAATTCTAAATTTAATACACTAATCTGCCAAAGTAATAATAATATTCTATTAAAATAAATTTTACAAATATTTGGTCCTTTCGTACTAAAATATAATAATTTATTAAAGATAGAAACCAACCTGGCTCACACCGGTTTAAACTCAGATCATGTAAATTTCTAAAGGTCGAACAGACCTAATTTATTAACTTTTGCGCCAATAATAAAATTTAATCCAACATCGAGGTCGCAAACTTTTTTTTTGATAAGAACTCGCAAAAAAAATAACGCTGTTATCCCTAAGGTAATTTAATCTTATAATCATAATAATGGATCAATTAACCATAAATTAATGTTTTAATATAAAAAAGTTTATTAATTTTTTTTATCACCCCAATAAAATACAAATTAAAATATAAAAATATAAATTCTAAAAATTTAATAATTTTATTGCATAAAACTCTATAGGGTCTTCTCGTCTTTTAATATTATTTAAGCTTTTTGACTCAAAAATAAAATTTTAATTAAATTAAATAGAGACAGATAATTTCTCGTCCAACCATTCATTCTAGCTTCCAATTAAAAAACTAATTATTATGCTACCTTAGCACAGTCAAAATACTGCGGCCATTCAAATTTCATCGGGCAGGTTAAACCTTAAATTATAATCAAAAAGACATGTTTTTAATAAACAGGCGAAAATTAGATTTGCCGAATTCCTTTATTTAACCTAAAATTTATAATAAAAATTTAAAATAAATTATACTAATTTTATCATTATTGATTATATTTTTATTTAAATAAATCATTTGAATAAAAAAATTAAAATTTATATAAATACAAATTATATATAACTAATTAAAACAAAATAAGCGATGGAAATTTATAATCCTACTTTATATACAATAATTAAATTTTATAAAAATTTAATTTTTAGCTTATCCTAAAAACTATTAATACTATTTAATAATAATTAATTTTACAATTAAATAATTATTTAAAAATAACAAATTAAACTTATTTCTTCAAAAACTAGATATATTTATAAACGAATAACGTTTCATTTCCAATAAATTATTAATAATATTTATTTCACAATAAAAAATATAATTTATTAACTCTTATAAAATCGAGAAAATTAAATATATAATATTAATTTAATAAACCCTGATACACAAGGTACAATAAATAAAATTTTCTTTAAATTATTTAATTTAATTTCAATCACTTTACTAATAAACTATAATTAAATTAATTTATTCTTTTAAATAATAAAAATCAAAAATACTTTTTTTAATATAATAAATAAATTTATAAATTCAAATTAAGAGGAATCTCACATCTAACTTTTTAATGTAAATAAAATACTTTTATCAAGCTCTAATTTGAAACCTAGATACACTTTCCAGTACATCTACTTTGTTACGACTTATCTCAATAATGAGAGCGACGGACGATATGTGCATATTTTAGAACTAAATCATAAAATCTAATTAAACTTTATTACTTTTAAATCCACTTTAATAACCAATTTTAAATCAATTAACCATATAAATTTTATTATTGTAACCCATCTCTCCTTATCTATAAACTATGCCTTGATCTGATTTATTTTAAAATTATAAATTTTGAATATTATTATTTTCAAAAAATATCCAACTACGATGATATATAAGCTAATAAGATAAGTAAAATAAATTGTGTACTATCAATTATAGGACAGGTTCCTCTAAAAAGACTAAAATACCGCCAAATTTTTTAACTTTCAAGAAAATAACTAATACTAATCTAGTTAATTTTTAACTTTTATAATAATAGGGTATCTAATCCTAGTTTAAAAATAAACTTCATAAATCATAAACCTTAAATAAAATTATTTAAATATATTAATTTCACCTAAAAATATTTAGTTTAAATTTACTTTATAAATAACTTATTATTAACTAATAATTATAAATTGTATTATTTGCATAACCGCAACTGCTGGCACAAATTTTGTTAATACTAATATAAATTTCTATTATATAATTTCTTACATCAATAAAATTTACTAATAAATTTATATATTATCTAAAATCGATTACAAAAATTTTCATTTAATTAATCAATACAATTATAATTTAAATCTAAATCTAAATTTTAATTAATTTTATAGTATTTTTTAATAGAAATATATATATATATAATAATAATAATCCTATGTAATTATTTTTCAATTAAATTATAAGTAATTATATAAATTTAATTTAAATAAAATCTTTATTTATAAAATAAATTAATTTTAATTAAAAATAATAATTTATAGAACTATCCCACCTGGCAAATTATAAATCGATTGTTAAAATTCATTGAAAAATAACTCATTTATAGAACTATCTCACCTGGCAAATTACGAATCGACTGTTAAAATTCATTGAAAAATAACTCATTTATAGAACTATCTCCCCTGGCAAATTACGAATCAATTGTTAAATCTCATTGAAAAATAACTCATTTATAGAACTATCTCACCTGGCAAATTACGAATCGATTGTTAAATCTCATTGAAAAATAATTCATTTATAGAACTATCTCACCTGGCAAATTACGAATCGATTGTTAAAATTCATTGAAAAATAACCCATTTATGGAACTATCTCACCTGGCAAATTACGAATCGATTGTTAAACCTCATTGAAAAATAACCCATTTATGGAACTATCTCACCTGGCAAATTAAACAATGACCTATAATCAAGTTAAAATTAATTTTACAATATAATTTCTAAAATAAAAACTATACCCCCAAAAATTTTTCCTTAAAATCAAAATTTTCTATTAAAATAATGATCCATAATCAAATTTAAATTAACTTTATAATATAATTTCCAAAATGAAAATTACACCCCCAAAAAATTTTTTCTTAAAATCAAAATTTTCTATAAAAATTAAATAATAATCTATAATTAAATTAACTTTATAATATAATTTCCAAAATGAAAATTACACCCCCAAAAAATTTTTCCTTAAATTCTAAATTTTCTATAAAAATTAAACATTGACTTATAATTTCATTAAAATTAAATTTAAAATATAATCTCCAAAATGAAAATTATACCCCAAAAAAATTTTTCCTTAAATTCTAAATTTTCTATAAAAATTAAACATTGATTTAAAATAATATTTAAATTAATTTTATAATAAAATTTCCAAAATGAAAATTATATATTATAAAAATTTTATTTAAATTTTAAATTTTCTATAAAAATTAAAAATGATTCATAATCATATTAAAATTAACTTTATAGTATAATTTCCAAAATGAAAATTATATACCCCGAAAAAATTTTTCCAAAAAAAACCTAATTTTTATATAAAAATTAAATATTGATTTATAATCATATTAAAATTAACTTTATAATATAATTCCCAAAATGAAAATTACACCCCCAAAAAATTTTTTATTTAAAATCAAAATTCTCTATAAACATTAAAATAACCTATAATTAAATTAACTTTATAATATAATCTCCAAAATGAAAATTACACCCCCAAAAAATTTTTATTTAAATTTTAAATTTTCTATAAAAATTAAAAACTGATTTATAACCATATTAAAATTAAAAATTATATAAATTTAATTTCCAACTCAGAAAAATTTTATTAGAAATTTTGTTTGCTTGCTTTATTATTTAAAATTTATATCAAATTAAATTTTAATGTAATTTAAAGCAAATTAAAAAATAATTTCCATAAAAATTCACATTTAACAGCTTACACACAAAATAATGTAAGGTGCTATTTTTATTTTTAATTAATCAAATCTTCCAATTTAAATATATATATTTAATAATAATGATTGAATTTGTATTAAAAAAAAAATAAAATTTTTTATATAACCAAATTATATTAAAAATTAAAACTAAATAAAAATTTAGTATTTTACTAATTTTAAATAAATATACACTAACTCTATAAATATACAATAAATTTATTGATTTCTAATTAGGTTTTTTTTTTTTCATTGGAATTTTTTTTTTTATTAAAAGTAATATATATATAATTCATTATTATTAACTTTAAATAACTAATATTTAATTAATATATATATATATAAATACATATATATTTACAATGTATTTATATATATATATTTCAGATGGATTATATATATCTATAAATTATTTATATATATATAGACTCATTAATGTTATAGATGCTTACATCTTTTAGATTAAATCGTAATCGTTAAATGGTTCTCTAAATATGAAACAAATTCATAGATAACTTTTATTTATTAAATCATTATTATTAAATATAAAATTAATAGTTTTCTTTTAATAATAAATATAATATATATATATATAAGTCTTTATATATAAAAATATAATATATTCTCTAATCTAGTAAACATTTATTGGAAAAAAAACGAAAAAAAATTGAAAAAAACCGTTTTTTTTTGCAAAAATATAGATTTTTTAAAACAGAAATAATTCAATTGAATGAATTCCCGCCTAACCTAAAAAATAGGACATTTTTTTAATTTTTTCAATGAAAACCCAATATTAAGCTTTTTGCCATTTTGGGCCAACATTGAATTTCCATTGAAATGAAAAAAAACTGTTTTTTTTTAAAAAAACGAGATTTTTAAAATTTTTTTCAATGACAAAAGCAATCATTTAAATTTCAAATTTTCCTCCAATGAAAAAATCAATCTTTAAAATTTCGATTTTTCGGGAAATTTCTTAAAAAATGATTTTTTTTCGACGAAACGAATTTTTTTTTTTTCGATTTTTTTTTTCATTAAACACTTTAATCTCATTGAAATAAAAAAACTTACCCTAAATATTAGATTTTCATTCAAAAAAAAATTACAAAGAAAAATCAAAATTTTATTTTCTAAAATTAAATTTAATTAATTTATTTAGAAAAATTATAAAATCTAAGGCATTTGACTTATTTTTATATATATATAAATAAATAAAATCCTCAATAAAAATAATTAATAAATTATTTTTAATAAAACTAAAACAAGTAGATTTTCCAAGTTTAAGCTGATTAAAACATAAGAATAACAAATTTTAGTACAATATTTTTCTGAAAAATTGTAAAAATTACCAATTTATTATTAACTTATATTTTTAATGAAAATCTCAGTCTTTCAAAATCAAAAAATCCCCGACAATATTGTCATTTATAGAAAATTGTATTTAATAAAATATAA